TATCCCGGACCCTTGAAACAAATAGACGCGTTACAAGTTCCATACAGATTACTTCTCAATACAATTTCTTTCAAATTCATTAAAATTTCATGTACGGATTCTTGAATACCTACAAAAGTAGAATATTCGTGTGGTAGTTTCTCAAATTTTGCACGTGTAATACATGTTCCTTCTATTTCTCCTAGTAAAGCTCTTCGCATCGCGATGCCTATTGTATCGGCTTGGCCTTTCATAAGTGGGGCCAGAATAAAGCGTCCATAATAAAGACGCTTACTGTCTGCTCTTGATTCAACACACTTCCACTGCAGTGTCCGAGTAGATACTGTTACTTTCTCTCGAACCATAGTAATATTATTTGATCAAATCATTGAATTATTTATTTCTCTTGAAATCTCTTCAATGGTTACACACGTCTTTTTTTGGGGGGCCTACAGCCATTATGTGGCATAGGGGTTACATCCCGTATGAAACTTAATAGTATACCACTTCTACGAATAGCTCTTAATGCCGCATCTCTCCCGAGACCGGGGCCCTTTATCATGACTTCTGCTCGTTGCATACCTTGATCCACCACTGTCCGAATAGCATTTCCCGCTGCGGTTTGAGCGGCAAATGGTGTTCCTCTTCTTGTACCCTTGAATCCACAACTACCGGCGGAGGACCAAGAAATTACTCGCCCTCGTACATCTGTAACAGTCACAATGGTATTGTTGAAACTTGCTTGAACATGAATAACTCCCTTTGGGATTCTACGCGCATTCTTACGTGAACCAATACGTCTATTTCTACGTGAACCAATTTTTGGTATAGGTTTTGCCATATTTTATCATCTCATAAATATAAGTCAGAGATATATGGATATATCCATTTCATGTCAAAACGGATCCTGGTTTTTTTACTGATTTTTTTGTACATCTGTATATCAGGTCCTTTAGATTTCGGGAGTCCTTTTTGATTTAAAACAATTATCCTTGTCTTTGTTTATGTCTCGGGTTGGAACAAATTACTATAATTCGTCCCCGCCTACGGATCAATCGACATTTTTCACAAATTTTACGAACGGAGGCCCTTATTTTCATATTTGTCACTCCTTTTCTTAATTCTGAATCTACTTAATTTAATTGGAAGAAAATAAATTTCTTAAAATTTTTAACTTCGAATTGTATCCCTACGAAAGAATGTTGAAATCAAAAAATCACCCAATTATTTGAGTCTTTACTTTTGAATATACTGAATATAATATTCAAATTATATTCCCTTTAGTTGAATCATAAGAACTTACCATAATTTTGTTAATTTATAGGGAGTATATGTATAAAATTACGTTGAACCTTTCCCGAAGCAAAACCTAGAATCGGATTGATTTTTGTTATCTAAACGAACTCGAAACATACATACCATTGGGACGTAGCTCAGTAATTAAACCTTCGCAAATCTGTTTTTGTTCTTTCTCTTGCATTCCAGGTAAAACGGCTTTGAAACATCAACTAATTAAAGAGGCATAATATTATCAACCTACCTTTTACTCTTTCTTTTCACAAATATGACAATTTCGCATATGATTTGGCTATCAGAAAGATTACCATATATAACACAAAATTTCCCCGCCGATTCCTTCTATTCGAGCCTCTCGGTCTGTCATTATCCCTCGAGAAGTAGAAAGAATTACAATCCCCATTCCGCCTAAAATTCTCGGAATTCGTTGATAGTTAGAATAGATTCGTAGGCCGGGCCGACTGATCCGTTTTAAATTTAAAACAGTTCTATATGGTCCTTTCCTATTTCTTCTATGTCGTAGGGTTAAAACCAAAAAAAAATTATTGCTTTCCTGATGTTTTCTCACGTTTTCAATAAAACCTTCTCGTAAAAGGATTTTAACAATATTTTCAGTGATATTAGTAGATGGTATTCGAACTGTTCTTTTTTCATTCATGTCAGCATTGCGTATAGAGGTTATTATGTCAGCAATAGTGTCTTTACTCATGATAAACTAAGATTATTGTTGCCCCCGAATTTTGATATAATCAACATGCTCTATTTCTTTTTTTTTTTCTAAATTCATAAATATTTATGAATTTTAAAAGGTATATACGTGATATACAAACAATCTACTAATTAAAGTAATCCATTTCATTCAAATATTATAAACTATATCATGGTATTCCCTTATAATACTTCGGGTGCTAATGAAACTATTTTAGTAAAATTTAACTGTCTTAATTCCCGGGGGATCGCGCCAAAAATTCGGGTTCCCTTTGGATTTCCTTCTTGATCAATAACAACTGCAGCGTTGTCATCATATCGTATTATCATACCGTTGTCGCGTTTGAGTTCTTTACAAGTACGTACAATTACAGCTCGGATCACTTCTGATCTTTCTAGAGGTGTATTTGGCACTGCTTCTTTGATTACAGCAACAATAACGTCACCAATATGAGCATATCGTCGATTACTAGCTCCTATGATTCGAATACACATCAATTCTCGAGCCCCGCTGTTATCGGCTACATTCAAATAGGTTTGAGGTTGAATCATATCTTTTTTTATTGATTTTGTCTTTTCAATGTAAAGGGTGAAAAAAAAAGAAATATTGTTTGTTCAAAACAAGAAACCTACAATTGTTTTTTTTTTATCAAAAAAATGATTTCCTTTTGTTCTACATTTCTATCCTATACCGAAAGAATGAATTGAGTTCGTATAGGCATTTTTGATGCCGCTATTGAAATAGCCCTTCTGGCTATATTTTCTGCCACTCCGCTCATTTCATAAAGTATTCTGCCGGGTTTAACAACAGCTACCCAATATTCGGGAGATCCTTTCCCCGAACCCATACGCGTTTCGGTTGGTCTTACTGTAACTGGTTTGTCTGGAAATATACGTACCCATATTTTTCCACCGCGGCGTGCGTTTCGTGTCATTGCGCGACGCCCCGCTTCTATTTGTCTAGACGTGATCCAAGCGGGTTCAAGTGCTTGAAGAGCATATCTACCAAAGCAAATACGATTACCTCGATAAGATATTCCTTTCATTCTTCCTCTATGTTGTTTACGGAATCTGGTTCTTTTGGGGTTATAGTTGATGGTTGTTTATCAATTCCATCCATCTCTATTACAGAACTGGACATGAGAATTTCTTCTCATCCAGCTCCTCGCGAATTAAACGATTAAAAATCAAATACATGGTGAATAATATACTGAATCGGGGTATTCTTTAAAATTCCATTTATTTAATAGAATAATATAATTTTTTTCTTTTGATTTTATATATATATATAATTAACCACGTATTCTATTTAATCTTATAATGAATCTTTATTTGATTTTGCTTTTTCTTATCATATCGAATTTATTCAACCTTCATAAAAAAAAATTCGCGGGCGAATATTTACTCTTTCAACATTCAGTTGTAAGATTAGTCTATGACAACACAATCTTTCAAAAAAAAATTTGGTTCGTTCCGCCATCCTACCTACTGAATCATTAGGATTCCTTTTCAATAGAATCTTATGCATTCACAGGTTCTATCGTCCCCACCACCTCTTGAGTAATGATTAGGTCTGAATTCTACAACGGAGCTCCTAATGAAATTTTTGAGTCAACCTTCTCAGTCTTTATTGGCTCGGGGCTCTTTATTTGTGGTTCTATCCACGTATTTGTCTAATTAGGGATCAATCAGTATTGATGCTTTATTACATTCTTTTTTATGAGATGACTCATAGACCGTACATATTGGAATCGTATATCGTTGGTATTCTTTTTCTATCTTTCTCTCACCTTTCCATTTATCTGTATCCTTTTCTTGCTTTACAACCAATAATCAGATTGGTTTATATTTTTTTTTTGCAAAAAAGATTTCAGTTGCTACAATGATATGACTTATATATATATCCTATATATCTATATCATATTTTGACTGGCTCTTTCTTTATATCCAGATAATGCGAAGCAATGAGTTGGTTATTAGTTCTATAGTTATTAGTTCGTACTACGAGTTATTCCATTTTTTTGAAACCTAATCCTAATAGAAAAACCAACGAGTCACACACTAAGCATAGCAATTATATCAAATGATTAATTGAATTTTTATTCAACCTTATAGAATTGTTCATTTTTTTATCATTAAATAGAAATAGAACTAAATACAAGTTAAGTAAATGTTTATTATTCTTCGTTTACAAATATCCAAATTTTGATACCTAATACCCCATAGATAGTTCGAACTGCGTAGGAGCAATAGTCTATTTTGGCTCGAATGGTTTGTAGAGGAACCCTACCTTCTCTGATCCATTCGACACGCGCAATTTCTTTTCCGTCGATACGACCTGCAATTTGTACTTGAATTCCTTTTGTACCTGCTTGCTCAGTTAATTCAATAGCTTTTTTCATTGCTTTGCGAAATGAAACTCTATTTTTTAATTGCCCGGCTATAAATTCCGCAAGAATATTGGGGTGCCCATAAGGGTTTACAATTCTTGTAATAGCAATGTTGAGTTTTCGGTTTACACAATTGAGTTCTTTTTGTACATTGAATTGTAATTCTTCGATTTTTCGAGTCCTTTCTTCTATTAATAACTTGGGGAATCCCATATAGATTATCACTTGAATCAAATCGATTCTTTTTTGAATCTCTATACGTGCAATTCCCTCGACATTAGAGGATATTTTCAGATTTTTTTGTACATAATTTTTGATACAATCTCGTATTTTTTGATCTTCTTGTAGATCTTCGGAATAATTTTTGGGTTGTGCAAACCAAAGAGAATGATGCCCTTGGGTTGCGCCCAATCTGAAACCAAGTGGATTTATTTTTTGTCCCATAGTCCCCCACTACTATATATATCGTGAAACATCATATCGGTGTGTTTTTTTTTTTTTTTATTCGTTCGGATTTTTTTAAGCATAACATAATATAGCGTATTTGTAGTTTTTCTAATATGGAATATTCTTTCTTTAAATATTCCTCAGCTGCTTTTTCCTTTTATCTTTTCCTTTTATCTATAT